CCCTCCATAGCATCAGATAACCATACATGAAGGGGAAATTGTGCGGATTTAGCGACTGCACCGGCAAATAATAGAGCAGCACACAAAGTAACAAAAGGAGAATTGACTTCATGATTATAAATCAAGTTATTGTCGAATAAATCCCGAAATTCAAAACTACCTGTTATCCAATAAAAACCTAAAATTCCTAATAATAAACCAAAATCCCCTACACGATTAGTTACAAACGCTTTTTGACAAGCATTTGCCGCAGGAGGTCGTGTGAACCAAAACCCTATTAATAGATAGGAACACATTCCAACCAATTCCCAAAAAATATAAATTTGTATCAAATTCGAACTAGTAACTAATCCCAACATGGAAGTACTGAAAAAACTCATATAAGCAAAAAATCTCAAGTATCCTTGATCGTGGGCCATATAATTATCACTATAAATAAGAACCATAATTCCAACAGTAGTGATTAACAGTAACATAATAGAAGTAAGTGGATCAATCAAGTAACCGAATTCGAAAGAAAAATCATTATCGAGGGTCCAAGACCATACATATTGATATATAGAACTGCTATTTATTTGCTGAATAGACAGATTAGTTGAAAAAATCATGACTATACTTAACAATAAAATACTCGGAAAGGCCCACATACGACGAAGATTTTTTGTTGCTGTCGGAAAAAGAAGAAGTCCCACTCCTATTAACATAGGAACTGGAAGTGGAACGAAAGGTATAATCCATGCATATTGATATGTCTGTTCCATAAAAAAAAAGTTTTTTAATTCTTAATTAATATTAATTGTTTCCGATTCAATGGACTTTAAAAAAGGAATGAATAAAAAAATGAAGATATGCATTAACTTAAACTAACTTAAATATAATTTTTGAATTTTTATTTCTTTTTAACTTATTCTTTCTGAGTTTCTGCTAAATACTTCAAATATTCAAATCAAGAAGTTCTAATTGGTCAAATCAGATGAAAGAAAGAAACAAATTACTAGTCTCTTTGGAATTTGAAAATTCAAGTCAAATTAGACATATTTTTCCCAAGTTTGACAAGTTACTAAAATTCTTTTTTTTTTCTATTTTTAGAAATTAGTAATTTTTTATGAGATTTTCCCATATTTTTCACTCATCTTATCTACTCCTTTAGTTTAGATTTTTTTTTGAACAATAGATGTCTTTCACATCCAGCTATACCAATGAGTAATTTCTTAATTTTTATTTAAATGGCAGTTCCAAAAAAACGTACTTCTGCATCAAAAAAGCGTATTCGTAAAAATTTTTGGAAAAGGAGGGGGTATTGGACAGCGTTAAAAGCGTTTTCCTTAGGGAAATCTCTTTCTACCGGGAATTCAAAAAGTTTTTTGAGCGACAAACAAATAAAATAAGTAATAAAACATAACATTTTGGAATAATCTAAATAGGCCTGACTCAATTTTTGAGTCATTTCAGCTCGAAAATACAATTCTCGAATTCCATTTCCTATTGAGTTACTCAATAGGAAATGGAATTCGTTCCGCTCTTAGAATATGTCGAATAATAATTCTTCTATTTACCTTTCCGAATTCAAAAAAAAAAAAGAATACTTTCTTTTTGTTGACAAAAAAAAGCAAGATACTCCATTTTCATTTTCTTTTTAGTATATTTCCTAATTTACAAGGTGGGGAGTATTATTTTCCCCATCAACCTATTTGATTTGGAATAGAGTATAAAGTTTTCTTTTTTGTACAACTTTCTTACTTTTCTATATTCCTATATAGATCTATATCTCGCCATCAATCCACGCAAAAACACTTAGTGAATTCTGGATAAATATGTGTCAATTTTGAATGATTCAAAATAGGTTCTTTTTTTCAATGAAAAATTTGATTTTTTGGTTTCACTTTTTGAAATTGAAATCAAATTTTTGAAATCAAATAAATCAAAAACGATTCATTAAAACAAAAATGTTTTTTGAGGGGGTTCTATCCCTTAATTCATAGTAGGAGACTATCTAGTTTTACAAGAGTTCAAGTCGAGGAAAGTAGAAATAGAAAATACACAATAAAACTAAGACCCTAGCCTAAAATTCAAATAATGAACCTTCAAATACCTAGTTGAACAGATTTTTATTCATGAATTTGAATCTTTCCTAAAAAAATATTACACCCAATTTAATTCTTAAATCTAGACGATTGCTTATTCATAGGCTATTATGAATTCAAGACAAGCCGCTATGGTGAAATTGGTAGACACGCTGCTCTTAGGAAGCAGTGCTAGAGCATCTCGGTTCGAGTCCGAGTGGCGGCATGTGATTTACTAAAAAAAGTAAACAGATCCTATAATGAAAATGAATTCAATTCCCGATTTTGTTTTGATTTTCTAATTTAGGGATTCCTTTTTGATTTATTTTTATGATATTTTCAACCTTAGAGCATATATTAACTCATATTTCTTTTTCGATCGTTTCAATTATAATTACAATTCATTTGATAACCTTTTTAGTCGATGAACTCGTAAA